ATCTATAGGATAACTTCCGTCTTGAAAGTTATTTGGTGTTTTTATATTATATCCTCGATTCCTTTCAATTTGTAATCCAATACAAAAATCAGTTGGTTCCGTTAGGTTAGCTATATGCTGCGTATTATCAACGATTTCCACAGAAGGTGGTAAGAGGATGTCTTGAGCAGTTACATATCCAGGACCTTTGACACAAATAAGCGCGTCACGAGTTCCATATAGATTACTTCTCAATACAATTTCTTTCAAATTCATTAAAATTTCATGTACTGATTCTTGAATACCTACTATGGTAGAATATTCATGCGGGATTTTCTCAGATTTTGCGCGTGTAATACATGTTCCTTCGATTTCTCCAAGCAAAGCTCTTCGCATCGCAATGCCTATTGTGTCGGCTTGACCTTTCATAAGTGGAGACAGAATAAAGCGTCCATAATAAAGACGCTTACTGTCTGCTCTTGATTCAACACATTTCCACTGTAGTGTCCGAGTAGATACTTTTAATTTCTCTCGAACCATAGTAATATTATTTGTCAGATTTTTGAGTCATTTATTTCTCTTGAAATCTCTTCAATGTTTATTTCTACACTCGCCTTTTTTTAGGGGGTCTGCAGCCATTATGTGGCATAGGGGTTACATCCCTTACGAAACTTAAAAGTATACCACTTCGACGAATAGCGCGTAATGCTGCATCTCTTCCGAGACCCGGACCTTTTATCATGACTTCTGCTCGTTGCATACCTTGATCTGTTACTGCTCGAATAGCATTTCCTGCTGCGGTTTGAGCAGCAAAAGGTGTCCCTCTTCTTGTACCCCTGAATCCACAAGTACCGGCGGAGGACCAAGAAATAACCCGACCCCGTACATCTGTAACTGTCACAATGGTGTTGTTGAAACTTGCTTGAACATGAATAACGCCCTTTGGTATTCGCCGTGCACTTTTACGTGAACCCACACGTCCAGTCCTACGTGAACCGCTTCTTGGTATAGATTTTGCCATATTTTATCATTTCCGAAATAGAAGTAAGAGATATATGGATATATCCATTTCATGTCAAAACGGATCTTTTATTTTGATTTGTTCATCGGTTCCTTTAGAGAGTCCCTTTTCGAAAGATTATCCTTGTCTTTGTTTATGTCTCGGGTTGGAACAAATTACTATAATGCGTCCCCTTCTACGGATCAGTCGGCATTTTTCACAAATTTTACGAACGGAGGCTCTTATTTTCATAATTGTTATTCCTTAACTGAATTTCGAATCTACTTTACTGATTGGAAGAAAATAAGTTTCTTGAAATTTTTGAACCGTGAATTGGATCCTCATGAAAGGAATCTTGAAAAACCACCGAACCATTCGAATCTTTGTTGTGGGTCTAGAAATTCTGCGCCACCCCCCCCCGTTTGAATCATAACGACTTACTTCAATTTTGATTCTATCTCCTGATAGTATATGTATAAAAGAGTGTCGGATCCTTCCTGAAACAGAACTTAGAATCTGACTTCATTATTTAAACGAACCCCGAACATACCATTGTGAAGTGATTAAGTAATTAAACCTTCATGAATCCATTTTTCTTCTTTTATTCCAGACAAACCCTCCTTGAAGTATCAACTAATGTAGGAAGGCGTGATATTAGACAACTTGGCTTTTTTATTCGTTTTTTTCACAAACAGGAAGTTACAGATACAATTCGGATAGCAGAAAATTTACCATATATAGCACAAAATTTCTCCGCCGATTCCTTCTAGCCGAGCTGCTCGGTCTGTCATTATACCCCGAGAAGTAGAGAGAATTACAATCCCCATCCCGTCTAAAATTCTAGGAATTCGTTGATAGTTAGAATAGATTCGGAGACCAGGTCGACTTATTCGTTTTAAATTTAAAAGAGTTCTATACGGTCCTTTCCTATTCCTTCTATGTCGTAGGGTTAAAACCAAAAAATAGTTGTTATTTTCTACAAGTTTCCTTACGTTTTCGAGAAAACCCTCTTGTAAAAGTATTTTAACAATGTTTTGGGTCATGTTAGTAGATGCTATTCGAACCGTTCCCTTTCGATCCATGTCAGCATTTCGTATAGAAGTTATTATGTCAGCAATAGTGTCCTTACCCATGATAAACTAAAATTAGTGTTGCTTCCAAATTTGGATATAATCAGCATGTTCTTTTTTTTATAAAAATTATTAAAGAAAATTCTTAAAAGTATATGCGTGAGACATAATCTACTAATTTATCTATTTTATTTAAATACTATCACTATCTCACGGTCTCATATTATAATACCTCAGGTGCTAATGAAACTATTTTAGTAAAATTTAACTGTCTCAATTCCCGGGCGATCGCGCCAAAAACCCGGGTTCCTTTTGGATTTCCTTCTTGATCAATGACAACTGCAGCATTGTCATCATATCGTATTATTATACCGTTATCTCGTTTGAGTTCTTTACAAGTACGTACAATTACAGCTCTGATCACTTCTGATCTTTCTAGAGGCGTATTTGGTACTGCTTCTTTTATCACAGCAACAATAACATCACCAATATGAGCATATTGGCGATTACTAGCTCCTATTATTCGAATACACATCAATTCTCGTGCCCCGCTATTGTCTGCTACATTCAAATGGGTTTGAGGTTGAATCATATCATTTTTTTTTTTATCTGTTTTTTTTAATGTAAAATAAAGCAAAGGACGAAGTAAAAAAAAAAAAAAAGAAAGAAACCCCTGCAATTGTTTTTTTTATACACAAGACTTCTTTCCTTTGGTTCTACATTTCTATCCAGAAATAATGAATTGAGTTCTTATAGGCATTTTGGACGCCGCTATTGAAATAGCCTTTCGAGCTATATTTTCGGCTACTCCACCCATTTCATAAAGTATTCTACCCGGTTTAACAACAGCTACCCAATATTCTGGGGATCCTTTCCCTGAACCCATACGGGTTTCCGTGGGTCTTACTGTAACTGGTTTGTCTGGAAATATACGTACCCATATTTTTCCGCCACGACGTACATTTCGTGTCATTGCTCGGCGCCCTGCTTCGATTTGTCTAGATGTAATCCAAGCGGGTTCAAGTGCTTGAAGAGCATATCTACCGAAACAAATATGATTACCTCGATAAGATATTCCTTTCATTCTTCCTCTATGTTGTTTACGGAATCTTGTTCTTTTTGGGTTATAGTTGATGGTTCTTTTTCAATTCCATCTCTACTACAGAACTGGACATGAGAGTTTCTTCTCATCCAGCTCCTCGCGAATGAAACAACTAAAACAGATTTTATCAAGATATACATGTGTTTCATGAATAATATGCTGAATCATAGGATTCTTTGAAATTGCATTTCATTAATCAATTCGTTAATCTATTCGAAATTTGTCTAGCGTGTTTAGATATTATTTAATTAAACATGTATTCTATTTCTAGATAATGTCAATGTCTTTTTTTATATTTTATAACGTTATCGTTATAAAAAAATCTTTCTTTTGTTTTTCCTTTTATCATATGGGATCGACAAAAATGTATCAATCTAATAAAAAAAACTTTCGCGGGCGAATATTTACTCTTTCCATATACATTTCAGTTATAGGGTTAGTTCATGACCTCTCAAAATAAAAGAGGAGGTCCCTAGTTTGTTCCGCCATCCCACCCAATGAATCATTAAGATTCATTTTCAATAGAACCTTCTGCATTCACGGGTTATATCGTTCCCATTGCTTCTCGATTAATGGTTAGGTCTGAATTTTCCGGCGGAGTCCTTTTTTCTTAAGTCAATTTTCTCAGTCTTTATTGGCTCGAGGCTCTTGATTTTTTTTGTTCTATAAGCGGATTCATCTAATTATGCATGAATCATTATTGAATTTATGCTTTATTACACTGCGTTTTATGAGATGACTCATCGACCTTACATATTGGAATCATATATCATTGATATTTCCGTTCTATCTTTCTCTCATCCTTCCACTTATCCGCATACTTTTTTTCGATTTTGCTTTCCGACTTAGAACTTCACAACTAATAATCCGATAATCCGATTGGTTTTTTTATCTTTATGCAAAAAAAAGATTTCAGTTGCTACAACGATATGTCCAATATATTATATCTTTATCTTGACTGGTTCTTTGGATCCAGATAATGCGAAGCAATGAGTTGGTTATTAGTGCTATAGTTATTAGTTCATACTCTGGGCCCTGGTCCGTTTTTTTGAATCCTAGCCCTAAAAAAACCAACGAGTCACACACTAAGCATAGCAATTATATAAAATGATCAATCGAATTTTTATTGAACCCTCTAGAATTGCAGAATTGCTCTTTTTTTTTTTTTGTTTTGCTTGAACATAAAAAGAATAAAAGGGTTTTTCTTTTTTTTGTCCATTACTGGGTATAATGTAAAAACACGTAAAGTCTTATTATTCTTCGTCTACTTATTATTCTTCGTCTACAAATATCCAAATTTTGATTCCTAATACCCCGTATATAGTTCGAACTGTATAGGAACAATAATCAATTTTAGCTTCGATGGTTTGTAGAGGAACCCTACCTTCTCTGATCCATTCGACGCGTGCAATTTCTTTTCCGTCGATACGTCCCGCAATTTGTACTTGAATTCCTTTTGTATTCGCCAGTTCGGTTAATTCAATAGCTTTTTTCATTGCTTTGCGAAAAGAAACTCTATTCTTTAATTGGCCAGCTATAAATTCTGCAAGAATATTAGGGTGTCCATAAGGATTTGCAATTCGTGTAATAGCAATGTTTAGTTTTCGGTTCGCACAATGAAGTTCTTTTTGTACATTCATCTGCAATTCTTCGACTCTCCGCGGTCTATTTTCTATTAAGAATTTTGGGAATCCTATATAAATTATGACTTGAATTAGATCGATTCTTTTTTGAATCTCTATCCGTGCAATTCCCTCAACGCCAACACCGGAGGATATTCTCATATTTTTTTGTACATAATTCTTAATACAGTTTCGTATTTTTTGATCTTCTTGTAGACCTTCCGAAT